ATAACTAAATAAAAATGAATTAGAATTCTATAATACAAAAATATAGATTAGAATAGAAAGAATATAGAGATATAATAGAAGCGGGTAGCGGGAATCGAACCCGCATCGTTAGCTTGGAAGGCTAGGGGTTATAGTCGACGTTGATTCATCATTTTTAACGTCTCTAATTCAAAACCAAACGTGAAACTTTGGTTTCATTCGGCTCCTTTATGGAATAAATTAACAAATGGAAGACGTAAACAAAAAAAATTGATCCATAACATCTATGTCGGCCTTGCTGTCTGAATGCATTCAAAACATCCCGCTTTTTAGATGATCCCTCTAGAACAGGAGGATTCTAACAATCTTTTTTTTTTTCTAGTTACTTCGTTCTCTATTTCTATTTAAGAGAATCCTTAGGAAAAGCATTTTATTTCCATCGAGCTAAAATAAATATGTCGATATCTCTAGTAAACTAAAGTAATCGTTTAATAGCTATTTTGCTTCAACCTCTTCCATACAAATAAAAAAAATTGAAAATTTAGTTACGATTAGAAATAAACTTTCTATATCTTTCTCCATGGATCCTTTACTCATACTCAAAAAATTGGGAGTATTGATCCAATTCAAAAAACTTATGTTTTGTAATTTCATAATTCAATTTGTCAATTTCGAATTGATTCTTCTTGAATACAAATTACAATAATGTATATTATTCCTCGAATCGTTCGTTGAGAGGTAAAGGATTAAACCCTTTTAAGATAAGAAATAAAGTTTTTGATCGGAATATGAATCAAACGAGGGATCCCTTAACTAGTAAGGGATTCATAGAACGAATCGCACTTTTACCACTAAACTATACCCGCTCCAATGCGATTATTGTATATAAATGGACCTTTTGTCCAACAAGGGAATCAGAAATAGGATCATAAAAGAATCATGAAAATTATAGTGTTGACGTGTTTCGTAAGGGGATCTAATGAAATTAAGAAAAGAGGACTTATTTTTTTTATTTTGTTTTGCTAAAGGTGTTTTGACAGATACATCTCGACAAAACTACTTAAGCCATAACATAAAAATGCATTGTGCAAGAATCCCTAGTTCCATTCTTTTTTTTAGATACTTTACCGAAAAAAAAAAGAAAGAGTAATAAGAAATGACATTCTTATGTTTGATCCTGTTTCAATAACAAGTATTTTCTTTTTTTTTTTTTCAGATCAAATAAATCATTTTTATCCAAGATTCATGGGAACAAAAAAGGCCCGGCTAGGTATTGACCTGGCCGGGCTGAAAAACAAGTTATTTTTTTTTTCTATTTATTATAAGAATTTTATTAGAATTATATAATTCTAATAATAATAGAATAAGAATATATTAATTAAATAAATAAGAAAATATATTAATTAAATTAATTTCTATTATTTTCCATTTGTTATTAGTAGAATTTATAATATATAAATAAATATATATATTATAAAGTCAAAGAGAGATAAGATATAAGGAAGGGCCTTTTTCAATTGGGGAGAGATGGCTGAGTGGACTAAAGCGTCGGATTGCTAATCCGTTGTACGAATTTTTCGTACCGAGGGTTCGAATCCCTCTCTTTCCGTTTCCGTCGATGATTTCGTATTTTATTTACTTTTTTTTTTTAATTTATAGAACAGAGCCTCCTTTGTTTGTTTGATTTTTGATTTATATTAACTTTTATTATTTATTTAAAAGATGTAAATGTAAAATAGATAATACGAATATTTCAAAATCAAGCACAAGCAAGGAAAACACAGAATAAAAAATAAGATTTTTTATTCTTCACGTCCCGGATTACGTCCTGGATCGTTAGATAGGAATCCGAAGATGAAAAGGGAAACAAAGAATATCACTACCGTGTAAACAAATAGTTTTAGAGTAAGCATTACACAATCTCCAAGATCATTAAAAAAAAAAGAAAGAGAATAGATTCTCCTATACTACACATTATGTTTCTTTTGATACTAAGAAATGAAGTGATTTCGAGAAATATAAAAAACTTTTCAGAAATTTATTTGTAATAAGAATTGGCTTTCATATCCATAATTAGATATTGGTGGAGGACTCATAATAGGATTTTTCAATGAAAAAAACGTAAGAATGAGGAAATGAGATGGTCCAGATTTTTCTTGTGTATAAAAAAATTTCAATATTTGAATCGAGGATTCACACTGTAAAACTTATCTGATCTTATAAATTGAAATTGTTAAAATGTTCAAATTTTTTTTTTTCAAAAAAATTATTAATTTTTCTAGGACAGTATTCAAATTAAAGATCTCATCGAAAACTTACAGCAGCTTGCCAAACAAAAGCTAAGAGAAAAAAGAGTAAAGGTATTACTGGCATAATATCTACAATTGGATTCAAAAAAGCGTAGGCTTCAGGTAATTTTGCGAAGAAAAAACTACTTGAATAAAGGGCAGAGTTAATACAAATACAGACCAAACTAAAGATATTAAGCATAACAAACATTTTGTTCTTTAAGATAAAGATAATTGTATTTTTTCTTTTTGTGAGTTAAATTAATTAAAATTAAGTTAATATTATTATTAATATATTCTTATATTCTGAATTTTTTAATAAATGAATTATTTATTTTGTTTTTTTTGTTGTTATTTATTTCATTTATGATTTATACTATTTATAAATATCTATTAAAATAAATTTATAATAAAAAATAAAAAAATAGAATTAATTACGAATAAAATGATGAATCAAATAAAAAAAGTAGACCCAAAAAATCCTTCTTTGGTTTGAACTTATCCAATTCATTCTGAAATAAAAATAAATAAAAAAATAGAAGAAATCATACTTTCATGCAATATCTTAATTGAATTATATGTAATGATCAATAATTTCAGTTTAATTCTATATCTACACTAAAATTCTAGCAACAATTTATTCTATAGATATTTGGACTGGAATTGACGAACAACCAATATCTATAATAGTGTTTATTAGTGTCGAATAGAAATGGGGCGTGGCCAAGCGGTAAGGCAACGGGTTTTGGTCCCGCTATTCGGAGGTTCGAATCCTTCCGTCCCAGAGTATATCCATTCATGATATATATCATATCTGAATACAAATTGTATATCAGAATCAAGATTGCCTTTTTTTTGAGAAACCTTCTGTTTAAGAGTATATAATATTGATTGGGTAGAATGTGATTATTCTTTTTTTTTTAATGATTCGTTTCTAAATCGAGTCACTTTGAAGATGTAGATTCAAAAAGAACTTTTTTTATTCTTTATTCGTGTTATTGATTATATATTTTAAATTATTTTTTATTATTTATAAAATAAAAAATATAAATATAGACAAAAATATATAAATTAGATAATAATAATTTGAATGATTTATTTTTAGTATTCTTTTTTTTTTTGTTTAAGAGTTTAAGAATATTTAGAATTTCTATTTTTAATATTTATAATTTCTATTTTTATAAATAAATAAAAAAATAGAATAGAAATTCTATTCCTACAATATCGAGTTAATTTGAATTTTGGTTGATACTTTTTTACTTTAGAAATTTTCCATTCATATAGAAGGAAAAAATATGGATTATTATGTATCGATTGAATCAATGACTATTCATGATTTCATAATTGAATCAATTACATACTGGCCCCAAACTAGAGGAATGTTATGGTAAAACTTCGTTTGAAACGATGTGGTAAAAAGCAACGTGCGACTTGAAAGACATGATTAGATTAGCTGTGGATTCTTACATCCACCATTTTTCTATTTTATATATAGAAATGAGGGTGCTCTTGGCTCGACATCGTTTGTTCTGTTCCACTCGAATTTGGGGGGGAGAGAGGTTGATGATGGAAATAGTACATGATGGAGCTCGAGTTGATTCATTTTTCAGGGGCAAGTTTCTAGGGTTAGTGAAAATTAATAAGTTAGAACAACTTCGTAAGTATATTTTTGATATAGAAATCGAAAGGATCCAATTCGAGCAAGTAAAAAAAAAAAAGTAAAATTTGTTGGAATTGGTAAAACTATTTCGATCAAAAGTGGATCCGCGGGAATCAACCATCTATTTGTATGATTCTTTCATGGAAAGAAAAAAATTGGTATGTTGCTGCCATTTTTGAAACGATTAAAGATCCTCGAAGTAATGTCTAAACCCAATGATTCAAGGAAAAGCTAACGGATCATGGAACAAGTAAATACCATTTTCAATTGTCTCAACAACTATATTAGACTGAAGGCGAAAAATAGATTCTAAAGGAGACAGACAAGAAAGGGGGGTAGAGACCGCTCAATAAATGAAATAAAATACCTAACTAAAGGTTTTGTTTTCCTTTGAGTTATTTGAGAGTTATCCAACTTGAGTTATGAGGTTGCGAATACGAGTGATTTTTTTTTCAGGAAAGAATAAGAAAAAAGTATTTAAATCATAGTCTAATTGATTTGATGATTTTATGCATCTATTTGACATCATAATTTTATACATAGACATAATTTCTAATTTTCTCGAGCCGTACGAGGAGAAAACTTCTTATACGTTTCTAGGGGGGGTGTATTGTTTATCTATATCTATCCCAATGAGCCGTTTATCGAATCGTTGCAATTGATGCTCGATCCCGAAGAGAGGGGAGAGATCTTCGGAGAGTGGGTTTTTATGATCCGATAAAGAATCAAACCTATTTAAATATTCCTGTTATTCTATATTTCCTTGAAAAAGGCGTTCAACCTACAGGAACTGTTCAGGATATTTCAAAAAAGGCCGGTGTTTTTATGGAACTTTGTCCTAATCAACAAACGAAATTCAATTAATGAAATAAATAAATAAAAAAAAAAAGAGGGTGTGGATGACTTGTATATAGATTTATATAACCCTTTTCTCTCTTATCCCCCCCGCTCTCTTGCTCTATTCATACCCAATTTTTTATTTATTATTGCTGCCATAGAATGCTGTTTTCTATAACTACAAAAATCCATTTTTATTTTTAATTGATATAAATAATATAAAATAAAAAAATTAACAAATGAATAAATGAAGTAATTGGATCTATAAATACATTACCCTCAATCAGGTGGTTTTTGTTGGAATTCTCTGAAGAAATTTTAAAAGAAAGGGGGTTAGGTTAAGCTTTCTTACTCTATTGATATTATATATTGATTGAATTATTATATTTATTGATTGAATAAACCCGATCTCCACTTTTTTACTTAATTTTTGCGTACGCCTTTTTTGTATCTATGTCGATTATTTATGTAGTGTTAATACAACATAATTGCTTGGTTTTTTATTTACTTTATTTTATTATTATTTTTTTAGTTATTATTTCTTAGTATTTATTATTTACAAACTTTGTTATTATTAATTTGAATTCAATTGGTATTTATTAAATTGTTATTTAATATTTATATTTATTTAAGTTTCTAATTCGTTTATTTTCTCCATTGGATTTTTTTTCAACATTAATATTGACAACAGTGTATCAAACAAATATAATCCGATCGTGAATAAATGGATTTTTTTATTCCCGTTCCATAGGATTTAATTTTTTTTTTCTTTCAATTTGAATGGAAATTATTTTTATTATTCAATTCAATCTTTTTATTTATTTTGATTGCGATTGTATCTGCACATCCTATTTTATTAGTTTATTTTTGTAGTTTATTTTATTAGGGTTGCTAACTCAATGGTAGAGTATTCGGCTTTTAAGTGCGACTCAATTTTTTACACATTTCTATGAAGCGATAGATTCGTCCATACCATCGGTAGAGTTTGTAAAACCACGACTGATCCAGAAAGGAATGAATGGAAAAAGCAGCATGTCGTATCAATGGAGAATTCTAAGAATATTTCATTGTTATTGGATCGGGCCCAATTCCTTGTTTGAATTCTTGGCTCGGAACAAAAAAAAATTCACAGTTGGGTTGAATTAATAAATGGATAGAGTTTGGCGGCTCCAATTATAGGGAAACAAAAAGCAACGAGCTTTCGTTTTGAATTTGAATGATTACCCCATCTAATTTTACGTTAAAAATATATTAGTACTTGATGCGGGAAAAGTTTTTCCCATGAATGGATTATTGATTTTTGTTATGAGTCCTAACTATTAGCTATTCCTCATTTTATTATGGGGTGGCGAAAAATGTGTAGAAGAAAGAGTATATTGATAATTTTTTTTTTCCAAAATCAAAAGAGCGATTGGGTTGAGAAAATAAAGGATTTCTAACTATCTTGTTATTCTAGAACGAAGATAAAACAATTAGATGGAAAAAGTGAGTAGAGAGAATCCGTTGATGAGTCTTACTTATTTTCTAGGTATCTATTCTATTTTTATTAGAATAGAATACCTTGTTTTGACTGTATCGCACTATGTATCATTTGATAACCCAATAAATCTGCGATCCTTGGCCCAAATCGAATTTAAAAAATGGAGGAATTTCCAGTCTATTTAGAACTAGATAGATCTCGCCAACATAACTTCCTATACCCACTTATTTTTCGGGAGTATATTTATGCACTTGCTTATAATCATGGTTTAAATAGCTCCATTTTGTTGGAAAATCTAGGTTATGATAATAAATCCAGTTTACTAATTGTAAAACGTTTAATTACTCGAATGTATCAACAGAATCATTTGATTATTTCTGCTAATGATTCTAACAAAAATCCATTTTGGGGGTACAACAAGAATTTGTATTCTCAAATAATATCAGAGGGGTTTGCCGTCAGTGTGGAAATTCCATTTTCCCTACAATTAATCTCTTCCTTAGAGGAGGCAGAAATTGTAAAATCTTATAATTTACGATCAATTCATTCAATATTTCCTTTTTTTGAAGAAAAATCTCCATATTTAAATTATGTGTCAGATGTACGAATACCTTACCCTATCCATCTGGAAATCTTGGTTCAAACCCTTCGATACTGGGTGAAAGATGCCTCTTCTTTTCATTTATTAAGGCTCTTTCTTTATGAGTATTGTAATTGGAATAGTCTTATTACTCCAAAAAAAAAGATTTCTACTTTTTTAAAAAGTAATCCAAGATTATTCCTCTTCCTATATAATTTTTATGTATGTGAATACGAATCCATCTTTCTTTTTCTCCGTAACAAATCGTCTTATTTACGATTAACATCTTCTGGGGTCCTTTTTGAGCGAATCTATTTCTATGCAAAAATAGAACATTTTGTAGAAGTCTTTAATAAGGATTTTCCGTTCACCTTATGGTTCTTCAAGGACCCTTTCATTCATTATGTTAGATATCAAGGAAAATCCATTCTGGCTTCAAAGAATATGTCCTTTTTGATGAATAAATGGAAATACTATCTTATCCATTTATGGCAATGTCATTTTTATGTTTGGTTTCAACCAGGAAAGATCCATAGAAACCAATTATCCGAGCATTCTTTTTATTTTTTAGGCTATTTTTTAAATGTGCGGCTAAATCCTTCAGTGATACGGAGTCAAATGCTGGAAAATTCATTTATAATTGAAAATGATATGAAAAAGCTTGATACAATAATTC